AAAAGAAATATCAAAATGAAAGAAAAAGCGTAGCTACTCTTTCAATTTCATCTATATCGAATTTGAATATCAGAATAGTAGATATAGTCATGATGCAATAGGTTAGGTCCACTTACTTTTATTGATTTCGAATCCAATTTTGACGATTGATTTATGGAAAAGAAGGAAATTTGGCGATTTAAGAGATAATTTCTCATTTATTGAATTATTCATTATATTTCTATATTATATTTCTATTCTAATATAATATATTCTAATATAATAAACAAATGTTCAACCTTCTAACTAAACTTTCTAACTCTATAAACAACTAGATAAAAAAAAAAATAGACTAATATTATATATTCTAAAGAATACTCTAGAATTCTAATAATATATATTCGAAATACTATACTATAACTAGAATAGTATATATTCTATTTCGAATATATTCTAAAAAATAGACTATTATAAAAAATAGTATAAAAAATAGAAGAAAATATATTCGAAATAGCTAGAAATATATTCTATAACTAAACTAGAATATAGAAGAAAGATATTATATAAAATTAATAAAATTATATAAATCGAAAAATTATAGAAAATAGAAATATATTCGAAAATAAAAAATATTCTAAAAAAATAGAAATATATTAGATTAGAATAAAATAATTTATTATTATTAGATATTAATAAAAGAAGCTAAAATAAAGCATTATAATATTAATTATATTAATTTTTGAAAATTTTAGAATTAATTAGAATTCTAGAGTTTCTTACTTTTGTTATTATAAATAGCAACTTCTATTCCCTCTTCAAATAGGAATACTACCGCTGGTTTTATGAAAAAACGCCAAAGCCCCTTATCGGATTTGAACCGATGACTTACGCCTTACCATGGCGTTACTCTACCACTGAGTTAAAGGGGCTCATTTGATTGAATTCTTGAATGATCTACTATGTGGATAAGATAGATCTATGAAACTAGATTAGAAATTCAATCTCTAAATCTATAAAAAGTAAGTAACTATATTAGAAATTATATTATAATAGAATATTAATTAAATTTTTATTAAATAAATTATTTAATTAGAATTTGAAATTAGTATTCTCGATTAGAATTATTATATTCTAATTATTAAATTAAAATGAAATTATTCTAATCGATAATGGCCTATAATGGATAATGGCGATTAGAATGAATCTTAATATAAGAATAAAAAAATTCTATGGAATCTGAAAGGGGCAAAGATTCTTCAAATCGAGTCATACCATTTTCTTATATTGACAATTTCAAAAAACTGTTCATACTATGAACATAGTATGCTGGCGGTCGGGCAAATGTGCCCCCATCGTCTAGTGGTTCAGGACATCTCTCTTTCAAGGAGGCAACGGGGATTCGACTTCCCCTGGGGGTAGGGTATTACGAACGGAAGGGGATCGTGGATTCTTTTTTTTTTTTAATAAAAAAATCTGGAATTGATTCTTCCTGGGTCGATGCCCGAGCGGTTAATGGGGACGGACTGTAAATTCGTTGGCAATATGTCTACGCTGGTTCAAATCCAGCTCGGCCCAATAATTCACTGATCTGCCATGAAATAAGCCCCTTGTTCTCGCGAAATGCCTGATACGAAAAAAAGGAAAAAGTTCGGATATATCTCTACTTGTTCTTTATTTTATTTGTTTTATTTCTTTTTTTTCTCAAAATTCTGATCTTGCTAATCATCTAGACTCAGATCCGGATTTGTAAGTATAAAGTCTAAGAATAAAGAGTAATGTAAAGAAAAAAGAGTCTTTTTTTTTTTACATTGAAAGATTTTTTTTATTCGATTTTGATTTGAAATAATGAAAAGATTACTAGCAATCCCTGTCCTTTTGTATCATTAAAGTGTATATCCATGTGAATATCACACTCCCCTTTCTGTTCCAAGGCGTTGATTTCAATCGAAAATCGAAATATAAATATAAAAAAGGGTTTGAATGAAATCATAATAATATGTATGCTGTACATTTTATTGCATTTCCCGGGGATTGTAGTTCAATTGGTCAGAGCACCGCCCTGTCAAGGCGGAAGCTGCGGGTTCGAGCCCCGTCAGTCCCGACGGATCTAATAATATTAAAAAAAAAATAGAATAAAACAAATACATCAACTCATATCTCCCCCTTCTGCGAAAGGGGAGCAAATAGCACAATTTCATTTTCATTCCCAAGGGGATACTTCTTTTTTTTTTTTTTATTTATTCTTATTACTTAATTCTTATGACTTATTTATTTAATATTTCTATATTTAATTCTTATTTAATTCTATTTAAATATTTTCTATACAAATTCTAGTTAATTTGAAATTTTATTTACTATTCAATTTAATTTGAATATTTGGAATATTTAATTTATTAATATTATGGAATTTATATTATTAAATAAAATTATTAAATTAATTATTTTAAATTAATTATTATTAAATTATTATTAAATAATTAATATTTTAATATTTACATATTAAATAGTTACATAAACATAATTAATAGTTACTTAATAGTTCCATAATTAAGATTTAACTATTTCATTTTTTTTTTCTTTTTTCAACTAGTACTGATTAATCGAAACATATGTGAATTAGTACAATTATTGGTAGCGTCATATTCAAGATTTAAAAAGATACTCTACTTAGTTTGGATTTTTCGATTACTCCTGACCCGTATAATGAAATCGAATCGAGTACCATATCTTTTCCGGTAGCCCCATACACAACACAAATAAATCACACAAAAAAATCGGATTTGTACGATACAAAATGAATTTAATTTCTTTGATAGAATCCTTTTTTTTTAAGTATCTTTTTTCTTGGCTCCGATTTTGTCTAATCTCATTCAAATTTCAAATTGCGCACTTTTGTTTGGGTTTGGTTGTAACCAATCTAAGTGGAAAGGAAAGGTGGTTACATGATACGTCTCCCATGATTGTACAAAGAAGTCAAGAATTTTTTATTTTTTCGAGAAAAGAATATGAAAAATTAAAAAAAGTAAAGTAAATAAATTTGCAATTGAATCAAGAATCTGTTTTTAAATTCGGTATGGATAAACAATCTTTCTATGTTATACTATTGAATTCTCGACAATGAAGCGATTTGATAGCTCAGATATTGTTATTCATGATATTGATCCAATTCAATATCATCGAGATGGAATTCATCCCATTGAATTTAGAGTAGAGGCGAAAGATTTAGTATCTCTATGGGATTTAATCCCGAGTTTTTGCGAAGTAAAGAAAAATGAAAGAAACGATGAGATTATGGAAGTAAATATTCTTGCATTTATTGCTACTGCATTGTTTATTCTAGTTCCTACTGCTTTTTTACTTATAATATATGTAAAAACAGTTAGTCTTAGTCAAGGTGATTAATTTGAATGAAACTTGACTTCTTAGTTCTTATCAATGATTGACGGAATAAAATGAAAAGGATTACTAGTTTTCGTTTTAGATGAAATAAATAGACTAGAATTAGCAGTATTCTATGAGATCCCATAGTATGATAGAAAGAAATCTTTTTTTTTTTTTTTTCTATCATACTACCTATTTTTGGTATTCTAATGTATAAAGTTATACTGTATGAAGATATAGGTTTAGTATAGATATAGATTAATCTAGAATCTCATATTGATATATCTAGATATCAATTCTCTATACGGAATGTACATAATGTCCCAATTCTATTTCTTCATCTATTTGTGTTGATTCTAATTAATCTGAAATAGTCGAAATCGAAAGGCAGTTCTTACTTTTATTATTCTAATTCCTATAGTTCTGATTATTTTCAATATGAATCCCAACATCCACTGAAAGAATAAAATCAATAAAAAAAAAGTAAAAAATATGAACATATAGTAATATTAATTATTAATATTAATAAAAGAAAATCAAGAAATCTTTTTTTTTTTTAATTTCGAAGAAAGAATTGATCGAGCAGTTGACAGATCATCCAAGGAAAGGAGTTCTATAAAAACTTTTAAGGTTTCAACAAAACAAAGGATTAGTAAACCCTGCCCGTCAAGTTAATAAAATAAGGTATAGCATAAATCAATTTTATAAAAGAATAAAACAAATAATAAACTAAGCAAGAAAATATCTTATTTCCCATGGAAAAGTCACTTAATTTTAATCACTTTGAATATTTAAGAATCAATAACTATTTAATAGTTAATAAAAGAAGTACTTTTTTTCTCTTTGAACAGGAAAGAGACAAACAAAAAAAGGGAGGGCGATCCCTTCCCCCTCACCTCATTGTTGATATATAACTCTGGTAAGAACCACTTTATCGAAATAGATAATTTAGGAAAAATTTGGTTGGAATCAATTTCCTATCATTTGTATTCGTTTTACTTTGGAAATATGAACACCACAATCATTGAAATATTTGTTTGATTAAATTAAAAGAAAAGGGTATTATTCATATATTATTCATAGAATAGATTACTTCACTCAAATCCAATATAGATATAGAATTTTGAAATGAAGATATTTTAAATTCAATTAAATTTAATTTAAACAAGAGTTAAAGTTTAAAATCTTTGCAGAATAATGTATAAAACAATTGATACAGTTTGATTTCTCAACTCAATTAGTAGTACCCCTAGAGTCCACTTCTTCCCCATACTACGAGTGAAAGGGAAAATGTAAAGACTACCATTAAAGCAGCCCAAGCGAGACTTACTATATCCATGTGAATTATGTCCTCTATCTTTATGAATATGAAGGAATTTTTTATTAATGAATTTTTCTATTTAAGGAAGTTTTCTATTATTGTTCACTAATACTAATAATAGTAGAATCGCTGGCGCAGAGTCAAAAAAAATATCTTCAATATATTGATGAAACACTACAAAAAAGCCAATTAATTTTAAGAAGTTTTTATATGATGACTGAAAAACTTTTAGTACAAACAAAATAAACAGTAAGACCCTTGGAAGTATCAAGGTGACTTTTCCTCCGCGTGCTTCTGTTGGGGGAAAATTCAACAAATTATATCAGCAAAAGGGAATAAGGTACTTTGCGTCTTTTGTTGATGAGGCGACACCCGGATTTGAACTGGGGAAAAAGGATTTGCAGTCCCCCGCCTTACCACTCGGCCATGCCGCCAAGACGACACAAAATAGACAAAAATATCGTCCTCCTTTATTTTGGAAAGGGGGACTCTTTTTTTTTGTACTTGCACCGTGAATCCCATTTTTTTTAATCCCTTTCCAAAATTCCGAAAAATAAATCCTTCTTTTTTTTTGATTGGATTTATTTTTTCAATTAATTTTGTATAGTATTTCAAAACATACACTATTAAAATTCTTTCTGCTTTCTATATGAAATAAAAAAGTGACTTTTCTTTCACAAAAGACAAAATTAAGGACAAATTTGAACCATTAACTATTGACTGTGAATTTACGAACGATTCGTGAATTTGAATCGAAAATTGTATTTCCCTAATCTTAATGATATCATAATGATATCAGAAAAAAAAAAAATGGATACCTAACCAATCAGTATTGATTCTTTTCAATACAAAATTATTCTCAATTTGAATTATAACACCAATTATGGGTATATGTAAACCCTAGAACATAAAATTTTACACAGATAGCTAATCTGATATCTTATCTGTCTAGAATTCCTCTATCAAAATGTGCTGTCAAAAATGGAACTGCAGTAAAGGGGGAGACAGGAATATATACATAGCTCTATCTAGTTCTATCTGGATATGCTTAATAAGCCTTCTTATGCACTTCAACAGTTTTGTTTATATATTCTTTTATATATTCTCTATAATTAGAATATTCTATATAATTAGAAATAATTAGAATCGAATTTAATATTATATATAAAATAATTATATATAATTATATATTTATATATAATTATATATAAAAATATATATTTTTATATATATAATATATAAATCGAAAATATATACAAATAAATAAAAATACATCTTTTCTATGTATATGCAATTTTTTTTTGAATTAAACAAAGAAATCCACGAAAAAGCTAACTAAGTCTTAAAAAAAATAAACTTTCTAGTGTTTCTGATTATTGGTTCTTTATCCCATCGAAAGATGAAATCCTGAATCCATATCCATTTATTTTATCCATTTATTTTAGGGATATTCCAATCATATTGGAATATGTAATATCATAATAATGGTAGAAATTAAATCACGTTTTGTTTTGCTATTCTATACAAAATTTCCTAAGTCGAAGTTAAGTGTAATTTCTCAACCCCTTTCCAGTTGTATTTCTTGCAAATTCGAATTTGAGTATAAAATTATCTTTATTCCACCGTTCATATGTATTTCATATATTCCATATCCATCTATGGAGTTAGATAAAATTTTATGCGATTCTGTAAACAGAATAAAAATTCTATCATTGCTAGATCGATCTATATAATTGAATTGAATGAGGCACGATCCAATAATGAGATTTTTAAAATAGTTAATAAACGGGAAATTTAAAATGCTCGAGGATGTAAACGAGGGAATGTCTACAATACCTGGATTTAATCAAATCCAATTTGAAGGATTTTGTAGGTTCATTGATCAGGGCTTAACAGAAGAGTTTTCTAAGTTTCCAAAAATTAAAGATACAGATCAAGAAATTGAATTTCAATTATTTGTGGAAACATATCAATTAGTCGAACCATTGATAAAAGAAGGAGATGCTGTATATGAATCACTTACATATTCTTCTGAATTATATGTATCCGCGGGATTAATTTGGAAAAACAGTAAGGATATACAAGAACAAAAAATTTTTATTGGAAACATTCCTTTAATGAATTCCCTAGGAACTTTTCTAATAAATGGAATATACCGAATTGTAATCAATCAAATATTGCAAAGCCCCGGTATTTATTACCGCTCAGAATTGGATCATAACGGAATTTCGGTCTATATTGGGACTATAATATCAGATTGGGGGGGGAGAATAGAATTAGAGATTGATAGAAAAGCAAGGATATGGGCCCGCATGAGTAGGAAACAGAAAATATCTATTCTAGTTCTATCATCAGCTATGGGTTTGAATCTACGACAAATTTTAGAGAATGTGTGTTACCCTGAGATTTTCTTAGCTTTCCTGAATGATAAGGAAAAAAAAAAAATTGGATCAAAGGAAAATGCCATTTTGGAGTTTTATCAACAATTTACTTGTGTAGGGGGCGATCCGGTATTTTCTGAATCCTTATGTAAGGAATTACAAAAGAAATTCTTTCAACAAAGATGTGAATTAGGAAGGATTGGTCGATTAAATATGAACCGGAGACTGAATCTTGATATACCTCATACCAATACATTTTTGTTACCGAGAGATATATTGGCAGCTACAGATCGTTTGATTGAAATGAAATTTGGAATGGGTACGCTTGACGATATGAATCATTTAAAAAATAAACGTATTCGTTCTGTAGCGAATCTCTTACAAGATCAATTCGGATTAGCCCTGATTCGTTTAGAAAATGTGGTTAGGGGGACTATA